CATTTGACTACGTACCACTAAAGGATTTAATCGCAAACTTGACAGATAACCCAGAAACTCTAAATTATCTTTAGATAATTGATTTATCTTGACCTTTTGCGATTGAAACCATACGGAAAAATAACGTTGCCATAAATTAACAAAATAATATTTCCATTTATTCATCAGAAGCGGCGTATCCTTTGTTGCCAGAATGCATTTTCCGCGATATCTAACATAATGTATGAAAGGATCCTTGAGCAACCCTAGGATCGCCGGAAAATTATTAACAAAGACTTTAAAAAAATGTTGTATTTTTCCATAGAATAAAATTCGCTCAAAAAGGACTTCATAAGATGTCGATCGTAAATGAGAAGACCGCTTGCGTAGAAAAAAAAAGATGGATTCGTATTCACATATATGAGAATTATATAAGAACAAGAAAAATCTTGGATTCAAAATTGATTTTTTTTTAATATCAAAATTCTTCCAATTGCAATACTCGTATAGACAGAACCGAAAAAAATGCAAAGAAGAGGCATCTTTTACCCGGTAACGTAGGGTTTGAACCAAGATTTCTAGATGGATGGGGTAAGGTATTAGTACATCTAACACATAATTAAAATGTGATAATTTGTCTTCTAAAAAGGGAAATATTGAATGAATTGATTGTAAATTATAAGATTTTTGTAATTGTTTTCCTTCGAAAGAGGATCCTAATCTTAGGGAAAATGGAATTTCTAGAATCACTGCAAATAAAACAGATATCATTTGATAATAGAAAAGATTGGTATGCCCAAAAAAGGGGGTTTGGTTCAAATCCTTAGTGGAAATAATCAAACGATTCTGTTCATACATTCGTAAAATTAAGCGTTTCACAATTAGTGAACTATATTTTTTGTCATAATCCGCATTTTCCACGAAAACGGAGCTATTTCTATTTAATCTATTTAAACCGTGATCATAAGCAAGTACATAAATATACTCCCGAAAAAAAAGTGGATATAGAAAACTCTGTTGCCGAGCCCCATCGAACTCTAAATATCCTTGAAATTGCTCCATTTGGATTGAAATTCGATTTGAACTGAAAGTAAAGTCTTTATTTTCTTGAGTTCTGAAATGACACATAGTGCGATACAGTCAAAATAAGGTATTAGATTACGAAAGCAATAGATACCTCATAAACAGGTAGACTGCTAACCGGATTCTCTATCTTTAATAGGTTTCTGTTCGTTATCTTATAGAATAACAAAACAGGATGATTTGAAATCCTTTATTTTTTAACCTAATCGCTCTTTTGATTTTGGAAATATATATATATTTTTATCAATATACTGCTTCTTTTACACATCCATCTCCAACCTAACCCAAACGGACTAGGGAAAAAAATAATTAGGACTCATGAAAAAATTGATAATAACACGCAAGAAAAAAATTCCTTCCCATACCCGTATTAGGTACTAATCTATTTTTAACATTTAATTAGATCGGGTAATTTTTCAAATTACGAATGGAAGCTCGTTTCTTTTTTTTTTTTCCTGGAATCAGGAAAACTGGTTTTTTTACCCATCCATTTATATTTATTCACTCGACCCAAATTGGAATTCCTTTTTTTTTTCGACACCGAAAACAAGGTTGTACCGATTAGGAAAGCAAAAAAATGTTATTTGAATTCTCCCTTGATACGACATGCTATTTTTTCCATTCATTCCTTTCAGGATCAGTCGTGGTCTTACAAACTCTACCGCAGATCTGGACGAATCCTTTTCTTCATACAAATGTGTAAAAGATGCTAGTCGCACTTAAAAGCCGAGTACTCTACCGTTGAGTTAGCAACCCCAAAAAACAAAAAAAGAAAGTACTGCAAATATGTAGATACAACCAGAATAAAAAAAAAATAAATAAAAATCCAGTTATGTGTGCGTCAGGGATAAATAGATCTATTTCTCTATGAGAGAATTATATTTGGTCAATACACTGTTGTCAATATGATTGTGAATTTTTAATATAGCGAAAAGAATAGAAAAAATAAATAAAAAGGTTTAACCCCTTGGTTTGTTAGTTCATACAATGAATGAAAACTAAGCCAGGTAGGGTAATCTCAAACCTTTTTATACTTTTTTAGACCCATTTTTTATGGCCTTTAATTTTTTATGAATAATGAATAAATTAAAATTATTCATATAATAATATCTATATAATATTTAGAAAATAATATATTAATATNNNATTAATTTTATTCAGAATTAATATATTATTTTATATACAGTATTATTTTCTATTTCTATACAGTAAAATTTTGTATTTATACAAAAATTAGAATTTCTATAGATCCAAAATTATTTTCATAAATTTGTTTATGATTATAAAACATAGTAGTTGTTAGCAGGGTATTTTTTAGTATTCGTACCTTAGGAAGAATACTAATAATAAATCGAAATGCTAATAAATCAAAATAAATATGATGGAAGCGAAAGAGGAGGAAAGAGTAGATAAAATTTGATACCAAGCTATATAAGAGTCTTTCACATCCTCTTTTTTATATTTCATTAATTCAATTTCGTTTTATTAAGACTTAATTCCGTAAAAATCCCTGCCTTCTTTGAAATATCATGAACTGTTCTTGTTGGTTGAGCGCCCTTTTTAAGGAAATCGAGAATAGCAGGAAGATTTAAATAAGTTTGATTAGTTATCGGATCATAAAAACCCACTTTCCGAAGATCTCTTCCTTCTCTTCGGGATCGAACATCAATTGCAACGATTCGATAAACGGCTCATTGGGATAGATGTATATGAATAATACCCCCCCTAGAAACGTATAAGAGGCTTTGGCCTCGTACGGCTCAAGAAAAAAAAATTCAATGAGTAGAAGTTAACTTTCTGTATAAAATTCAAATATTAAATAGATTAATAAAAAAATGAAATCAATTAGCCAGTAGTGAAACCCTAAATATTTTTTTCCATAAAAAGCATTCGTAACATTCGTACTCTCATAACTCAAGTTAAATAACTCTCAAATATCTCAACAGAGAATCCTTAAGTACTCTTTTTATTGAGTAGTCTCTAACCCTTTTTTTGTTTGTCTCATTTTTTAGAATCAATTTTGATTCTTCATTCTGATCTAGTTGTTCAAACAATTGAAAACTGGATTTCCTTGTTTCAGGATTCTTTATCCTTACTTTGAATCTTTGGGTTTAGACATGACTTCGGTGATCTTGAATCGTTTTATTAAAAAAGGGCAGCAACAAGCCCCTTATTTTGTTTATGATTTCTATCAAAGAATCATACAAACGCTTGATTCACGCATGATAGACTTTTGATTCAAAGAATTTTACAATTTTTAGAAAATTTCCTTTTCCATTGTAAAATTGCTTGAAAGGGCTTTTTTTTTTCAATATAAAAATAAAAAGACTTACGAAGTTGTTCCAACTTATTGATTCGCACTAACCCTAGATCCTTACTCCTGCGAAAGGAATAAAAGCTTTCTATTCTCCTCGAGCTCCATCCTGTACTCTTTTTTATATTCAAAAAAAGTGTAGGACTCTAGTAAAATAGAACACAAAATGTCGAGCCAAGAGCACCTATATTCCTATATAAAAAGTGGCGGATCAAAAAATCCACAGCAGATCATGTCCTTCAATTCAAGTCGCACGTTGCTTTCTACCACATCGTTTTAAACGAAGTTTTACCATAACATTCCTCTAGTTTGTGTAATTGATTCAATTTTGGAATCATGAATAGTCATAGTTCAGTCAGTATATCGTAATCTATACTTTTTCTTTCTCTATGAATGGAATAGTGAATTTACGCGTAAAAGGTTCAGTCGGAATTAAAATGAATCCCATATTAGATTGTATATATGTAAAATCTAAATTTGAATAGAAATATATATTTATATATATAAATATATATATATTTTTTTAATTCAAAAGAAGATTGATTCCGTAATGACTGTACTCTGGGACGGAAGGATTCGAACCTCCGAATAGCGGGACCAAAACCCGTTGCCTTACCGCTTGGCTACGCCCCATTTCGATTTTTATTCAAGACTACTAAAAGAGTAATATTGCTATTGGTTGTTCGTCAATTCAACTTCAGCCCAAATTAAATATAGATTACATTGGTGCTAGAGTTTTGACACGTGTAGATAGCAAATCAAACTGACTTTATTGATCATTACATAGAATTCAATTAAGATATTGTATGAAAATATTATTTCTTTAATTCTCATAAGAGAATGAAAGGATTTTTGATTGAGTAAGTTCAACAAAGTCTTTTTAGACTATCTTTCTTTATTTTTTTCCTTATATAAAAAATATATTAATAACTCAATCAAAATGAAATTATCCACAAGAACACCAATTTTTGTTATGCTTAATATATTTAATTTGATCTGTATTTGTTTTAATTCTGCCCTTTTTTCAAGCACTTTTTTAGTCGCCAAATTGCCGGAGGCCTACGCCTTTTTGAATCCAATCGTAGATGTTATGCCCGTAATACCTCTTTTCTTTCTTCTCTTAGCCTTTGTTTGGCAAGCAGCTGTAAGTTTTCGATGAAATTCTTAATACTGTCTTAGAAAAATTCACGATTTTTCTTCTTCCAACAATTCAAAAGATCAAAAAAATCTTGACGTATGACCGAACTCTCAATTCAAACATTGAATTTTTTTGGTAGCCATACTAAATCTGGATCATTCTATTTCCTTAATTTTATCCTCTTTTCCCTAAATGAAAGAACCTAATTAGATTCGAGTTCACCAAAAAAAATATCTAGATGTTGGTATGCAAATCCGTTTGAATATGAAAGACTCGACTATTATCTTATTACAAATGACTTTCTGAAACCTTTTTTTTTTATTTTTTTTTTCTAGAAAAAAAATAAATCACTGGATTTATTGGTATCAAAATTAGCTATTTGGTATAAAAATAGAGAATCTATTCTCTTTTTTTTTTCAAAAAAAAAGTAAGATCTTGGAGATTGTGTAATGCTTACTCTCAAACTTTTTGTATACACTGTAGTTATATTCTTTGTTTCTCTCTTCATATTTGGATTCCTATCTAATGATCCAGGACGTAATCCGGGACGTGAAGAATAAAAAAGAAAGGTTTTTTATTGCTTTATTTAATTAGTTAGTGGAAATGCTCGAATTTTATTAGGATTTTATCTATTACACATCATCAAAAGGAGAAAGGGAAAGAGAGGGATTCGAACCCTCGGTACGATTAACTCGTACAATGGATTAGCAATCCAACGCTTTAGTCCACTCAGCCATCTCTCCTAATCGAAAAGGGATACTTATTAGGTTCCATTAGACAAAAAAAGGCTTGAAAAAAAACCTTCTCCACTTTATTCTTAAAAAACTTTCTTTTTTTGTATAGATTATTCTTTATTATATATATTTTTTTTTTCATTTTCTATATTTTATTATATATATATTATATAATTTCTTTTTTATTATATAAATNNNAATATATTTCTCATCTATTTATATATATAATTATATATATTACTATACTATATATATAACTTTTTTTATAGAACTTTCTCCGTAATTCTATTTACATAAAAAATGTAGATAAAGATTAGATAAAGAAAAGGCTCGAACTCGAAAGAGAAATAAATAAAACCACAATAATAGAAATAGAGAATCCTTTTTTTATTTTGTCTCGTCCAAACGCAAGTAAAAGATCTTTTTTATTTTAATAGCCTGGCCTGGTCAGTCCCCAGCCGGGCCTTTTTTTGTTAAAGTGAAAAAGACTCATCCGATGGATTTTTAGACAAAAAAGATCTGAAATTGAAAAAAAAAATGGAATCTGCTTTTACTAATTTTATTAAGTCTACGCTAGAATTTTCTAATTTTTTTTTTCAGATTTTTTTATTACACTCCCGCTTACTTTGTTCGACAAAAGGTCAATTTATATGCAATAATTGCATTGTAGCGGGTATAGTTTAGTGGTAAAAGTGTGATTCGTTCCTTTAACCCCTTTAATAGTTAAAGGGTCTCTCGGTTTGATTAATCTTCCGATCAAAAACTTTATTTCTTAAAAGGGTTTAGTCCTTTACCTTTCAATGAAAGATTCAAGGAAGATTATAGATTCTCGTAATTTGTATCCAAAGACTCTAATCAATTGTAAATTTGGATTATGAAATTCCGAAACATAATTTTTGAATTGGATGACTATTTACAATTCAATAAGTATAACAAGAGGATCCATGGATAAAGCTAGAAAAGTTTCTTTCTAATCGTAACTAAATCTTCAGTTCTATTCATTGTTTGGTATAGAAAAAATTGAAGCAAAATAGCTATTAAACGAGAACTTTGGTTTACTAAAGACATCGACATATTATATTGTTTTAGCTCGGTGGAAACAAAATACTTTTCCTAAGGATTCCGTTAAATAGAAATAAAGAACGAAGTAACTAGAAAGATTGTTCGAGTTCTCCTTTTCTATCTTCTAGAAGGATCATCTAGAAAGCAAAATTTTCTGTGAAAGCACCCGGACGGAAAAAGAAGCTAACATAGATGTTATGGGTCGAATTTTTATTTTGATTTCGTTCCCGTCTTATTTTATTTGGGAATTTCTCCATCCATCATAAAGGAGCCGAATGAAATCAAAGTTTCATGTTCGGTTTTGAATTAGAGACGTTAAAAATATAAAAAAGATCAATCGACGTCGACTAAAACCCTTAGCCTTCCAAGCTAACGATGCGGGTTCGATTCCCGCTACCCGCTCTAAATTCTAAATTGCCCCTTTTTTTTATTAGAGACAATTTTCTCTATTAGAATTGTCTAATAGCAATTGTGTATTGAATTCACTTCAATACACAATTGCTAAAAAGATTTCGCACATTCTTTTTTTTTTTACAATTGGAAAGTAAAAAAAAGCGAAAAGCGTCCATTGTCTAATGGATAGGACATAGGTCTTCTAAACCTTTGGTATAGGTTCAAATCCTATTGGACGCAATATCAATATAGATATAAATATATTGATATTTATCTATTATTTCCATTTCTATATATTATTTCTATATATTATATAGAATATATTTTTATTCTATTTAGAAAAAAGATAAGAAAGAAATAGAATAAGAAAGAAATTCTGAATGCTTTAAGATTTAATATTAAACAGATATTAGTTATATACTTCTTATAGTTATAGAATTTCTTCAAAATTAAATTAAAGAATAAATTTGACTAAAGAATCAAAAATAAGAATGATCCATTTCTTTTCTTTTTTTTATAATTTCTCCTGAAGTAGAAAACGTTCCAGTTGCTCTTGAATACCTTCTTTCAAAAAGTTTTCTGCTTCAGCGGTTAATGTCTTGGTAGAGGATATGATTTCTTGGAACTGAGGTTTATTCGTTTTTAAGTAAGTGCGTAACTGAACGAGAAATTTTCTTACTTGTCCAATTTCTAATCCATCCAGATAACCATTTGTTCCGGTATAAATGGTCATTATCTGTTCTTCTACTGTGAGAGGGGCTGATTGGGATTGTTTCAGTAACTCACGCAATCGTTGA